GCCGAAACCAAAGCTCTTATTTTTTGTTGAGTAATAGTTCGAGTAAGTCTTGAATGAGCCCCCCGAAAGCTTGATGCAAATAAACGAATTTTTGTTCTACGTCTCCGAGCGATATATCCCCGTCTAATTCTGGTCATTGAATAAATGAAACTTTAACGAATAACTAATAGATTTCCTTTCTTTCAGTTATTCTTTTGCCCCTTTCCTAGTATATTAATAACAAAACGGATTTTTCCAATGTATAAACTAAAAATTCCAATGGCTTTGGCTACTATAACCTTCCCAACCACGATTTTTTATTTTTTCTAGGCATTTCACCTCGAAATACGAAATTGTACTTAAAAAATAGCAATGATAAAGAAATAGTGGATTCCATCGTTTCTATGGTTACTTCTTAAACGGTGAGGTCTTCTCTATACACCGGAGCCTTTACTTCATTTAATCAATGTTATTGCTAACTTGTATAGTTCACATTCTTCGGCTCTACCCATGAATTATCCAGTAATAGGTCTTTCACAACGAGCTCTACCTATACAGTAACGGTATTTAATTATGAAAGTTGGCTGGGTAGCTGACCCTGTTAGTCCGTTCTTGCAAGAGGCGTCTAGGTTAACTAAGATTTCCTCCGCTTAATGGATAACCATTTGCTACCAATGGAGAATTGCTTCTCATCTTGAATTGAGGTGAGTGGTTTTACACCAATAGAAACCATAAATTTCATACACAATAAAAGGGATATGATCCATTTTCTTATTTTTAGATAGTAAATGTAGTTCGTTTTTCCCTTCTATCCTATTTGATCATTGATATTTGAACATTGTCCTCTTTCCTTTGTTCTAGTTCATGATCTGAACGAGTCGCACATACACCCTAGTACATGTTCCTCGACGCTGAGGGCATCCCCGAAGCGCGGGGGATTTTGTGACATTTCTAATTGGCTGTCTTGTATTTCTAATAAGTTGTTTAATCGTTGGCATGTTGAATCATATACATAATGGACTGGTTTAGATCGATCCTAACCGGATGATTATGAATTACAATAGTAAATAAAAATCATAGAATATTAAACTCGGCAGGGTGAATTTTAAATCACGACTTGACGTGAAATTGAAATAAAGGCTATTCTCATTCAACCGCTACAAGATCAACAATTCCATAAGCTTGGGCTTCTGTTGCTGACATAAAAACATCTCTTTCCATGTCTTCGGATACAACCCATAAAGGTTTGCCCGTTCTTTGTACATAAACCCTTGTCAGGGTTTCACGTAGTTTCAGCAGTTCTCCCACTTCCAGGATGAATTCTCCCGTTGCTACTTCAGAAAAAGAACCAGCAGGTTGATGGATCATTACCCTGATGATATAAGATAATAAAAAGTTTCTCTATTTCGCACGATGAGGGGAAGATAAAAGAAAGATAAAAGAATAACAAGAAAAAAGATAGAATCGAACAACCGTACGGGCATTATGCATTGCATACGGCTCTACAATAAAATTGACCCTTACCTTCAAAAAATAGGATCGATTAGACCCCGATCGGTAAATGATCAACTTACCACCCTTCCTTTCGGAGGAATTCAAAAATACTATGATGGCTCCGTTGCTTTATATATTTATTATATTTTTTTGTCTGTGATTTGTCTGTCATTCAGCAATCCCAAAGTTGCTTTTTTGATCAAATAAACTAATGAAAAAAGAATTTTTTTTTTTCGCTCTATACTATAAATATTGTTAAGAGACCTCTGGTGTGAAAAAAAGTTTGTGACGCTGAACTGGACTTCCGATAATAAAATAGGAAATACCTTTTTCTCATATTACTCTCTCGATACATAATCTAATGTTTTGAAAACAGAATTTCTTATATCGAATTCAAAGTGCCATGCTATTATTACTTAATATTCATATTTCATATGGCGAAGGCATAGTCTTCTTTTTTCTCTCAAATAAAAGCCTCATTGGCGCCAAGCGTGAGGGAATGCTAGACGTTTGGTAATTTCTCCTCCTACCAGGATAAAAGATCCCATTGAAGCGGCTGATCCCATGCATATTGTATGTACATCTGGTTGCACAAATTGCATAGTATCATAAAGAGCGACCCCCGGTATTACCCATCCGCCAGGAGAGTTTATAAACAAATACAGATCTTTGGTATCATCCTCGATACTGAGATATATCATAAGACCAATAAGTTGATTTGAGATCTCACTATCAACCTCTTGACCTAAAAAAAGTAATCTTTCTCGATAAAGTCGGTTGATTAGGGTCAAATTGTATCCCCTCGAAACCGTACAGGCGCCTTTTGACGCATACGGTTCAAAAAAAATCAATGTGTAGATTCCAATACTTTTTATTTTTTCATAGCAAGTTCTTTCTAACTAAAAGGATTTTCTTTGATTTTTCACTAAATATGAGTTTGTCTTCCTTTCCTTATAACGTATAATATATAAAAGAATTCATTAAACTTATCCAATTGACTTTTCATTGATGGATTGTTTCATCGAGA